ACGTTTTTTTTGAAAAAAGGTAAGCGCTTTCATTATTATTCATTGTTGATAAAACAGAATTCTGTTTTATCGCTTTCGCTCCTTCTTTACCCCATATAGATATTGAATAGAACGAGCTATTTTTTTTGCCACTGTAATTTTGAAAATGAGCATTTAAATGCCCTTCAAAAGTTAGTAAATACATTCGAAACATATAAAATGCAGTTAAACCCGCTGTGAAACAAGCTATTATCGCGAAAATCGGTGAATACAACCAACTATCATTAAGAATCTCGTCTTTGGACCAAAAACAAGCAAGAGGTGGAATACCACAAAGAGAAAGTGTACCTAATAAAAAGGCAGTTTTTGTTATTGGCACATATTTTGTTAAACCCCCCATAAGAACCATGTTCTGACTTTTCTCTGGTGAATATCCAATAACGGTTTCCATTGAATGAATAATGGATCCGGATCCTAAAAATAATAATGCTTTCGAATAGGCATGAGTGATCAAATGAAATAAAGCAGCTCGATAAGACCCCATACCTAAAGCTAACATAGTATAACCCAATTGAGACATTGTAGAATAGGCTAAACTTCTCTTAATGTCTCTTTGAGCAAGAGCCAAAGTAGCCCCTAAAAGTATTGTTATTATACCTATCAAAGAAATGAAATTCATTACATAAGGTATGACTGTAAAAAGAGGAAGAAGTCGAGCTACAAGAAAAATTCCTGCTGCTACCATAGTAGCAGCATGGATAAGAGCTGAAATAGGAGTAGGCCCCTCCATGGCATCCGGTAACCATACATGAAGGGGGAATTGCGCCGATTTAGCAATTGCACCGACGAATAAGAGGCTGGCACACAAAGTAAGGAATAAAGAATTGACTCCACCATTATCCATCAAGTTATTGGTTATTTCGAACAAATCCCGAAATTCGAAACTACCCGTTATAAAATAAAAACCCAAAATTCCTAATAATAAACCAAAATCCCCTACACGATTAGTTACAAAGGCTTTTTGACAAGCACTTGCCGCAATTGGTCGTGTGAACCAAAACCCTATTAATAGATATGAACACATTCCTACTAATTCCCAAAAAATATAAATTTGTATTAAATTGCAACTGGTAACTAATCCCAACATGGAAGCATTGGAAAAACTCATATAAGCAAAAAATCTCAAATAGCCCTGATCATGAGACATATAATTGTCACTATAAATAAGAACCATTATTCCAACAGTAGTGATTAATATTAACATAATGGAAGTAAGTGGATCGATCAAGTAGCCAAATTCTAAGGAAAAATCATTATTGATAGTCCAAGACCATACATATTGATGGATAAGACTGCCTTTTATTTGCTGAATAGACAGATCGGCTGAAAAAATCATGATGATACTTAGTAATAAAACGCTAAGAAAAGCCCACATACGACGAAGACTTTTTGTTGCCGTCGGAACAAGGAGAAGCCCCACTCCTATTGCTATAGGAACTGGGAGTGGAACGAAAGGTATGATCCATGCATATTGATATGTATGTTCCATAATAAAATAAAACTTTTTGTATTTTTATTAATTGTTTAATTGTTTCCGATTCACCAGTTCTTGTCTCTTTCGGAAAGAGCAAAAAAGAATCAAAGAAAAAAAAATCAAGATATGAAAGAACTCAAATCAAATCTAATAGAAAATTCTAATCATTATGATTATTTATTCTTATTCTTTCACAAATATTAAATCAAATCAAGAAGTTACTATTGGTCAAATGATAAGATTAAGTTATTGGAAAAAAGTAACTACTTAGTTATTATTATAAATTAAGATATTTATGAAGATACAAAATCTGAGATTTTCGACCATTCCATTATTACAATAATTTATATCTAATTTATATCTAATATCTAAAGAACAGGGAAAAAAAATCTATAAAAAAAAAAAATGATTTTATTCTGATATGAATCATAGGATCTGCCAATAACTTAAACCAATAAACATAAAAAGAAGACCACAATTTTTTTAGTTACTTTATTCGAAAAAATGAACTAGTTCGTTGTGGAACTGATTGAGTTGCTTATATTCCTTCCAATCAAACAAATTCTGTTTGTGGGAAACTCAATGAGATCCGTCATTTCGTTACCCGTCACTTCAGTTCGTATATAACTGAAATAAGAAATTACTTAAATGTTCTTTATTCTCAAGTCACGTATCACTTAACCAATTAACTACTACTTCATTCGAATTTTAGAATTTTCATTAGGTATACTTTCTTGATCAATTAGAATTAATAGAAAGAATTTTACAGTAGAGTTTTTTAAAGCAGATAAGGGTTCTGAAACTTTTCAATTCATTTTTTTAAATAAAATGTAACACGACGAGAATCGCCGGAGATACGAATTTGAATCCTTTTTCATTCTTTTATTATTAATTCTTAACGACAAGCAATTTTATTTCTATACTATAGCAGTAGATCCATGAATATAGATCCGAATAAGGATATAGGGTATATAAAAAAGTAACCAATATAAATTATTCTTTACTTCGGATATTGTATGTAAGGATATTTTAGGTAATAATAATGTAAAAAAAAAAAAAAGATCTATTTTGAACAATAGATGTCTTTCACATTTAACTATAATAATGAATAACCTCTTCATTTTTGAATGGCGGTTCCGAAGAAACGTACTTCTATATCAAAAAAGCGTATTCGTAAAAATATTTGGAAACTAAAAGGGCATTGGGCAGCGAAAAAAGCAATTTCTTTAGCAAAATCTATTTCTACCGGAAATTCAAAAAGTTTTTTTGTGCAACAAACAAGTAATAAAGTCTTGGAATAATCTGAATTAATATGAATTGATCAATTGGCTAATTGAATTTACTAAGAGGAATGACTCTCATTAACTAATATTTTGAACCGATCAATATGAAATTTTATTTCATATTTTTTTTGGTATTTGGTATATTTGGTATATAGAATAAAAATTTTTTTGTCGACTGGAACGTTACTATAAAAAAATTAAGCCCAAGATACTAAGTTTCATCTCTCTTTTTAGTAGGTTTTTGTGGGATGGGGATTATAATCTTCCCCATCGATTCACTTTTCAAAAAAAAAAAGTCTTCTTTTAGGAAGGTTTATTATATTATGTATCTTGAATATAGATCCTGTGTTTGAACTACAGGATCGATCAAGATATATATCTATAAATCATGATATCTAGATGGATATCTTGATAACTCTATTTTTATCTTTCCAAATAGATTTTTGAAATATAGTAAAATTCTGATAGAGATTGATATATGGATTTAAACTCTTTTGTTAGATGCCCAACCCAATGCCTAATTGGTTTGGTAAATCCAAACACAATTTATGTACACAATGAAAATACCTGTAATTAATCCAATTTTGATACCAAGCTAGCCAAATAATTACAGAAATCTATTGGCCGTAGTGATGAAATTGTGATCCATAAAAAATTCCTTTTTCATTGAAAAAAAAAGAATTATCAAAAATGAGAATGGGGTATAAAAAAGGAAATTTTTGAGTTCTCTGCCTGGACAAAGAACAGAACTATCCGGTTCCAACTTTCCAGAAGAGCTTAACTTAAACTGCGCGAAAACCCATTGCGTTGTTAAAACAAAACTAACACCATCCTACAACTAAAGATTCTTGAACGTTCAAATAAAAATTGAGCGAGTCTTTTTTCTTTTTTCCTAAAGCTAAAGAATTTTGAATTGACTCCTTCAATCTCGACGATTGAATGTGGATGAGCTATTATGATTTCGAGCAAGCCGCTATGGTGAAATCGGTAGACACGCTGCTCTTAGGAAGCAGTGCTAGAGCATCTCGGTTCGAGTCCGAGTGGCGGCATCTTCGAAAAGAAATAGAATAAATCCTATAATGAATTCAATTCCAGATTTACATTCCATTGTTGAAAGACCCTTTTTTCATTTAGGAATTTTATGATATTTTTGACTTTAGAACATATATTAACTCACATATCTTTTTCGATTGTTTCAATTGTAATTACGATTTATTTGATGACCTTATTAGTCCACGAAACTGTAGGACTATATGATTCGTCAGAAAAAGGACTGATAGCTACTTTTTTCTGTATAACAGGATTTTTAGTTATTCGTTGGATTTATTCTGGGCATTTCCCCTTAAGTGATTTATACGAATCATTAATGTTCCTTTCATGGAGTTTTTCCATTATTCATATGGTTCCCTATTTTACGAACCATAAAAATCTTTTAAGTACAATAACTGCACCAAGTGCTATTTTTACCCAAGGCTTTGCTACTTCAGGTCTTTTAACTGAAATGCATCGATCCACAAAATTAGTACCTGCTCTCCAATCCCAGTGGTTAATGATGCATGTAAGTATGATGATATTGAGCTACGCAGCTCTTCTATGTGGATCATTATTATCAATAGCTCTTCTAGTAATTACATTTCGAAAAAACGTAGAGAATTTTGGTAAAAGTAAAAGCAATCCTTTTTTAATTGGGCCGTTTTCCTTTGGCGAGATCAAATACGTGAATGAAATAAACAATGTTTTACGAAACACTTTTTTGATTTCGTTTAGAAATTTTCGTAGGTATCAAGTGATTCAGCAATTGGATTGTTGGAGTTGTCGTGTCATTAGTCTAGGGTTTATCTTTTTAACCATCGGCATTCTTTCAGGAGCAGTATGGGCTAATGAAGCATGGGGATCATATTGGAATTGGGACCCCAAAGAAACTTGGGCATTTATTACTTGGACTATATTCGCGATTTATTTGCATACTCGAACAAATAAAAATTTGCAAGGCATAAATTCTGCAATTGTAGCTTCTATAGGATTTCTTATAATTTGGATCTGCTATTTCGGGGTAAATCTATTAGGAATAGGGCTACATAGTTATGGTTCATTTACATCTAATTGAAGAAAAGACTTTACGAATACATAAGAATAGCATATATAACGAAAGTTTGTAGGAGTTTTTGAGAACCATAAACATAAAGTAGTTATTAAAAATGGTTCTCAAAAACTCCAAACGTATCTAATTAAAATTTCTTATTTTTGTTTATTTTTTTTTTTATTTTATATATTATTATTATTGACGAAAACTATCTATAAAAGTAATTAGATAAAATAGCTTCGACTTTGTCAACTGATAGTGAAAAAACGAAATCCGGATAAATACCAATACCTATTACGGGTAGAAAAATACAGATCGAAACAAAAAGTTCTCGTGGTCCAGAATCAAAAAAATGAGAGTTTGGAACATTAAATTGCTTGTATCCATAAAAAATCTGGCGTAACATAGATAATGAATAAATAGGAGTTAATATCATTCCAATTGCCGTTACAAATGTAATTAGTATTTTTGGCATTAAAAAAAATTTTTCGCTAGTAATTATGCCAAAAAATACTACCAATTCCGCAACAAAACCGCTCATTCCCGGCAATGCAAGAGAAGCCATTGAGAAACTACTGAACAGTGTAAAAATTTTTGGCATTGGGATAGCTATTCCTCCCATTTCGTCGAGATAAACAAGACGTATTCTATCGTAACTCGTTCCTGCCAAGAAAAAAAGTGCAGCACCAATAAATCCATGAGATATCATTTGTAAAATGGCCCCATTGAGTCCCGTATCCGTTATGGAACTAATTCCTAGAATTGTGAAACCCATATGAGATACGGACGAATAAGCAATTCTCTTTTTTAAGTTGCGTTGACCGAGAGATGTTGAAGCTGCATAGATTATTTGAATTGTGCCTACTATCATCAACCAAGGAGAAAATATAGAATGAGCGTGGGGTAATAATTCCATATTGATCCGAACCAATCCATATGCTCCCATTTTTAATAAGATTCCGGCTAAAAGCATACATGTACTATAATGTGCTTCTCCGTGGGTATCCGGTAACCATGTATGTAGGGGTATGATCGGCAGTTTGACAGCATAAGCAATAAAAAATCCAAAATATAATAGTATTTCCAATGCTACAGGATACGATTGATTAGCTGATGTTTCAAAATTTAATGTTGGTTCATTGGAACCATATAAACCCATACCAGAAACTCCTATTAAGAGAAAAATCGAACCTCCCGCAGTGTACAAAATAAACTTTGTAGCTGAGTACAAACGTTTCTTTCCTCCCCACATGGATAGAAGTAGGTAGACAGGAATTAATTCTAACTCCCACATGATGAAAAAAAGTAAAAGATCCCGAGAAGAAAATGATCCTATTTGACCGCTGTACATTGCTAACATCAGGAAATGGAACAATCGCGAATCCCGAGTAACTGGCCAAGCCGCTAAAGTGGCTAAAGTAGTAATGAATCCCGTTAGTAAAACGGGTCCTATGGAAAGTCCATCGATTCCGAGTCTCCAGTGAAAATCAAAAATATTTATCCATTTATAATCCTGTTCCAATTGGACTAATGGATCGTCCAACTGAAAATGATAACAGAATGCATAGGTGGTTAGAAGGAGTTCCAATAAACAAATACAAATAGTATACCACCGTATTACCTTATTTCCCCTATGAGGGAAAAAGAAAATTGAAGAACCCGCGAATATCGGCAAAACTACAATTATTGTTAACCAAGGAAAAGAATTCGTGGTAAAGACAAGATACACTTTGACCAGAAAAACCCGTACTCGATATTATATAGTACGGGTTTTTGTCGGTAAAGAGAAATCAAATGGATGCAAGTGGAGTTTTTTGAAACGTATCAATAAGCTAGACCCATGCTGCGAGTTGTCTCATGCCATAAATAAACCCGTACACTCAAAAAATCTGTTGGACAGGCTGATTCACACCTTTTACAACCTACACAGTCCTCTGTTCTTGGAGCAGAAGCAATTTGCTTAGCTTTACATCCGTCCCAAGGTATCATTTCTAATACATCTGTGGGGCAGGCTCGTACACATTGAGTACACCCTATACATGTATCATAAATCTTTACTGAATGTGACATTGGATCTATAAATTTTTTGAACGTCATCAATTTTCGATCTAGTAAATGAATCATATATTTAGACACCAGACGAATCAATGATTTAGGTTTACCAGAAGTTGGTTGTAATCAATCTACTTCTGGATCTGTTCATGCGAGAGGGCCAAGATACTTTGATTTTTTACGTTTTAGCAAAAATGGCCATATGTTTTTGCCGCACATGCCAATTTGAATTGGTGAATATTCCATTCTTTATTTATATGCATAAGATTACCACTATTTATTCAACAAATTCGATTGGTTTATACGAGTTGATTTTCTGTTACGATAAATTGATGAAACAATAGCTAATCCAATAGCGGCTTCAGCGGCTGCAATAGCTATAACAAAAATCGAGAAAATGTCTCCTTTTATTTGGCGACTATCAAATAAATCAGAAAATGTTACGAAATTCATATTAACCGCATTCAGTATAAGCTCAAGACACATAAGCGCTCTAACCATATTTCGGCTTGTAATCAATCCATAAATACCGATAGATAATAAATAGGCACTCAAAACAAGTACATGCTCGAGCATCATTGAACTACTCCCCCTCAATTCAATCTAGATTCATTTCATTTCAATATGAACAAAAATTCAACTGATTCGATTGACTAGAATATAACAAGTACGTAATAAAGAAAGGTATTGGTAATTAAAACATTGACCTTTTATACACGAACAATTTAAAAAGTGAATTGAAGGAAAATAGATGAGATAAGACAGAACAAAAGAAGTCCTTTTTTTGTATTTATTACTGGCGAGCCATAGCAATTGCACCTATCAAGGCAACTAAAAGAATTATAGAAATAAGTTCAAATGGAAGAAAAAAGTCTGTTGATAAATGAATCCCAAGCTGTTGACCCTTATTTATCAAATCTTGCTCTATAATTTGGTTTGATCTTGTAGTCCAAATAATCCCGTACCATGACGTATCTGAGATAGTAGTAATTAGTGAAACAAAAATACTTGTACAAACCAGCGAAGTGACTCCATCCCCAACGGTCCAAAGATGGAAATCATTGTAATATTCTGAACCATTCATGAACATCACAGCAAATACAATTAATACGTTTATGGCTCCCACGTAAATAAGGAGCTGTGCAGCAGCTACAAAATGAGAGTTCGCTGGAATATGGAATAAGGATATACAAACAAGAACCAATCCCAAAGAAAAGGCAGAATAAATTGGATTGGTAAGTAATACTACTCCTAGACCGCCGACTATAAGACCCAACCCCAAAAATACTAAAAGAAAATCATGTATTGGTGCAGGTAAATCCATTATATGTAAAAAATGAAGTCGAAATGTTTCATGACCTTATTGACCAGACCAGGAAAAAAGACGTTACCCTATTTTTTTAATACGTTCCTAATTGAATTAAATCCTAAATTCTAAAATTCTAATGGGGTGTTGGTTAATGTAGATACACTTATTAATTGCATCTTTTTTCTCCATACGAAAAAAGAGCCGTTCGAAATTCAATTTATTGATTCTATTATTATATATTATTTATATAAAATATTTATCGATTTTTAAATCATCACGGATATATTTTCAATACAAAGCAGGCCGCGATTATCAACAATCTATAGTTAGGATTCTTAGTTATTGACTAAGCAAAATGAAAGAAGCTTCGTTCCTTTAGATCAAAAATGAATCTTAAAAATTGGTAATTGTTTTTGAATCAAGGGGGTTACCCGCGGTTTTTTTTATTGGAGTCGAATTCAAAATTGTTCGAATTGTGTAATCTCCAATTACTGACATTGGTAACCGACCCAAAGCAATTTGATTATAATTCAATTCGTGACGATCATAAGTAGAAAGTTCATATTCTTCAGTCATTGATAAACAGTTTGTTGGACAATACTCGACGCAGTTACCACAAAATATACAGATTCCAAAATCAATACTGTAATTAAGCAATCGTTTCTTTCGAATATCAGTTTCCAATTTCCAATCAACAACGGGTAGATCGATAGGGCATACACGAACACATACTTCACAAGCAATACATTTATCAAATTCAAAATGTATTCGACCGCGGAAACGCTCTGATGTGATCAATTTTTCATAAGGATATTGAATAGTTACAGGTAAACGATTCGCGTGGGATAAGGTAATCATAAAACTTTGACCGATATACCTTGCAGCTCGGACTGTTTGTTGACCATAATTCATGAACCCAGTTACCATAGGGAACATATCGTGAATATCTATGAATAATTTACCGTTTCTTTCTCTTGTTTGAGAGAAGTTATAAATCTAAAATATCCTATGCCCTTACAGTGAAAGGAGTTGGAAAGAAGTTGTCAATAATAGATTACCTAATGAAATAGGTAAAAGAAATTTCCACCCAAGATTCAACAGTTGGTCCATTCTCATCCTAGGTAAAGTCCATCTTGTTGTGATAGAAATGAACAGGAACAAATAAGCTTTAGCTAATGTAATAAATATACCAATTGTCATTCCAAAGATTCCACAAACTTCATTAATTCTGAAAAGCTCAGGAATGAAAATGAATATGTACGGAATAGAGAGATTCCAACCGCCCAAGTAAAGAACGGTTACAAATAATGAAGAAACTAGTAGGTTTAGATAGGAAGCAACGTAAAATAAACCAAATTTTATACCTGAATATTCGGTTTGATAACCCGCAACCAATTCTTCCTCTGCTTCTGGTAAATCAAAGGGCAATCTCTCACATTCTGCTAGGGAAGAAATTAGAAAAACCATAAACCCTATAGGTTGACGCCACAGATTCCACCCCCAAAAACCATATTTTGACTGCGCCTCAACTATATCAACTGTACTTGAACTGTTAGATAATTATAGTCGATGATAACATCACTGTTCCCATCGCTATTGCAAAACCGTACATGAGACTTCAGCTTCATACGGCTCCTCAATGGCCACAAATAAATATAAGGACTGATTTAATATTATCTCGATATACTTGTAGAGTAGATCGAGTAAAGAAAGATACATCAGAGAGTCCAAAATTAGACCAATGCAATTCTGTTTGCTATAAAAAAAAAAGTGCTTCTGAATTGATCTTATCCTTTAAAATTCAAAATTGTCTTTATTCAGTAATAACTTAATCCGTAAATAAAATACTTATAAATATTTCGATTCATATCTTTCGATTACGAAAAACAATTAGACATTCTATTAGTTCATGAATCATGAAAATAACTCTATCTGTATTAATATGGATAAAGAAAGAAAAAAATTTTTCTTTTTTTTTTTTCTATTGCAAATGCCATTCCATTTCTTTCGTTCTTATTCTTCTTTCTCATAAAAAATTCATTCTAAAAAAGAAAATAAAGGATTACTTCGTTCCTGATAGTTATTTCTTTAATCAGTGGATAGGAGCATACTCTGGATCGGGATCATGGGGAAGTACTGCTTGATCGTTTCTACCAACTTAAAGCCCCATTAGAATTCCTTTTATGCAGAAATACCCCTTTGGATAACTTACATTATCTCCATTACTAATCCTTTGTGTATCTTGGTATTCCTAACTGTCCACTAATTTTTGCTCGATCCCCGGTATGGTAATACAAACAATAGTAAAAAGTAAAAACTCCATACTGGTTGATCTTTTGTACCCGCTTCAAACCATGATGCTTAATACACCAATCTTGGGGAAACAGTTTCTACTGCGTATGTTTACTTCCGCTTAACTCTTGTACTTAGGGAATGAGACTCAATTTTTTACTGCCAATTTCTAAGCTGTTTTGTTTCACTCATATAACTATCTGGTTTAGTTCATCGCCCCGAATGATGAAAAAAAATTAATATATCTATTCAATACATTCAATTTTTTTCCTAGAATGAAAAGAGGTAAAAAAAAAAAGTGAATGTCCTAACGAATCACACGTAGAGAAATTGATAACACACATGGAGTTAATGGTATTTCATAACTAATTGATTGAGCGGCAGCTCGTAGACCACCTAAAAAGGAATACTTATTATTCGATCCATATCCTGACATAAGAAGTCCAATAGGAGCAATACTTGAAATAGCAATCCATAAAAAAACGCCTATACTGAGATCGGCTAAAACAAGGTGATAGCCAAAAGGAATTACTGAATAACTTAGTAAAATTGATATGACCGCTATAGATGGTCCGAGACTGAATAAAAGAATATCACCTCTAGATGGGAGAAGATCCTCTTTGAAAAGCAGTTTGGTCCCATCTGCTAGAGCTTGAAGAATTCCCAAAGGGCCGGCGTATTCAGGTCCAATACGTTGTTGTACCCCTGCGGATATTTGTCTTTCTAACCACACAATTACTAGTACCCCTATTATGATTCCCAATAAAGGAGTAAAAATAGGAACAAGCAACCATATGAGCCCATAAACCTCTTTTAAGGATTCCGATCTGGAAAAAGAATTGATAGCTTGTTGTACTTTTGTCGTATCAATTATCATTTCAACGATCAACTTCTCCCATAATGATATCTATACTACCTAGTATTGTCATAATATCAGCCAATTTCATTCTTTTAACTAGCTGAGGAAGAATTTGCAAATTGATAAAACCAGGTGGACGAATTTTCCATCTCCAGGGAAAAACACTCTGATCCCCTATCAGAAAAATTCCCAACTCCCCCTTTGGGGCTTCTACTCTCACATAAAGTTCTTGTTTCGACAATTCAAAAGTGGGCGAAGGTTTTTTACTAATGAATCGATAATCAAAATCATTCCATTCGGAATCCCTTGTCCTATCAAAGCGTCGTACCTCTAAATTTTCATAGGGTCCCCCGGGAATTCGTTCCAAAGCTTGTTGAATAATTTTAATAGATTCCGTCATTTCATTGATTCGGACTAAATAACGAGCTAACGAATCTCCTTCTTTTTGCCATTGTACTTCCCAATCAAACTCGTCGTAACACTCATAATGATCAACTTTACGAAGATCCCATTGAATTCCGGAAGCTCGTAGCATGGGTCCAGATAAGCCCCAATTTATTGCCTCCTCTCCACTAATAAAGCCGACTCCTTCAACTCGTTCCAAAAAAATAGGATTCCGCGTAATGAGCTTTTGATATTCAGTAACCCCTGTTACAAAATAATCACAGAAATCTAAACATTTATCTATCCAGCCATGGGGTAAATCAGCAGCTACTCCTCCGATACGAAAATAATTATGCATCATTCGCATACCTGTGGCAGCTTCGAATAGATCATATATTAATTCTCTCTCTCTGAAAATATAGAAGAAAGGAGTCTGTGCACCGATATCCGCCATAAAAGGGCCAAGCCATAATAAATGAGAAGCTATACGACTCAGTTCCAGCATAATGACTCTAATATAACTGGCTCTTTTAGGTACTTGAATATTTCCCAACTGTTCTGGTGCATTTACCGTTATTGCCTCTGTAAACATAGTAGCTAAATAATCCCAACGTGTTACATAGGGCAGATATTGTATAATTGTTCGATTTTCTGCAATTTTTTCCATTCCTCGGTGTAAATAACCCAATATGGGTTCACAGTCAATAACATCTTCACCATCTAGAGTAACGATGAGTCGAAGAACACCATGCATTGATGGGTGCTGAGGACCCATATTAACTATCATTAGATCTTTTCTTGTAGTTGGTACAGTCATATATTTTTTCTCCGATTCATTATTCCATGAATTGCTGAAAACAAAGTTCATCAAAATTCAAAATCTAAAAAAATCTAATATAATAAATCAAATAATTCAAAACGAATTTCAAAATTAACTTAACGAGTTTTTGGTTCCCGAATATCCAATTGACTAATTAATTCTTTATAACGTACTCTATTTTTCTTTGACAAATAAGCCAGCAGACGTTGACGTTTTCCCAGAATTTTCCGCAAACCCCTCTGAGATAAAAAATCTTTTCTGTGCAATTCTAAATGTGAAGTAAGTCTCCGTATCTTATTGGTGAAACTTAATATTTGATATTCAACAGACCCCTTATTTTCTTCTTTTTCTTCTTGCGAAATAACCGAGATGAATGGATTTTTTATCATAAAAAGAACCCCTCCCTTTTTTTTTACAAATATGGGTTTTACCGATCAGTAATAATAATAAGGCGTTTTTATTTGTTATACACCACAATAAAATCTGGATTTATTCATAATACGTCTATTTCTTTTTTTTTTTTTCAAATTCAATAAATCAATCCAATTTTCTATTTTTCGAATATGGATACAAAAAAGGATGGATGGTAAATTTTGCACCCAAAACAGAGAATAATTTGGACCTAAGATAATAGGATTCCGCCAATCCATTTCGGATATGATAAGATCATTGAATCAGTATCATGTACCAGAATGTAATATAACACAACACGTGTGTATATCTGTTTGCTTTCATATACCGTAACATATATGACACGCGATCCATAGGAAATGTGCCGTCAACTAATTCTCAATTGTGGATACATACGTATCCTTGACATACTGAAACGACTGCCATTATTGGTATCAAACCAATAGCGATTTATACAAGCTAAATCTTCTAATCGATAATTGGGCCAAAGCAATAATTTGAACTTCAAAAATTTATTTGTATCTATATCAAGATGTCTCTCTTCGTTCAAAAATTGATCACAGTTACTTGCATTGTTACCATTGCAAAATACTGGATTTCTATCCACAACATTCACATTCCCCGAATTTAAACAAATTCGAATTCTCAATTCTCTACGACGTTGAGAAGATAAAATATTTTCAAGAACAAGCAAAGGATTTTTATCTCTATTCCCAACCAATTTTTCATGCCGTGCAATGGATTTCTCAAGACCATTCTTATCAACATTTCTTTTTTCTTGGTATCTTTGATTAGTCTGGTGCTTATTTTTATGCACCCGTGAAATAGTTATAGTTTGATACAAAAGAAATTGTCCATCCCTTTTTATAGATAACCGAGCAGGTTCAATAATCAACATTCCTTTATTTATTAATTTTGCAAGAGTTAGAGTCTTCGAAATCGGCATTACATCCAAACTCATTTCGTCTCTTTGAATAGAGGCTATAGCAATTTCCTTTGGATTTTTTAGTCTAAGCAGTAGACAATAGACTTTGACATTATTGATTATTTTTTTATTCAAAGGATTATCCCATCTTAATTGAAAAAGAAAATATCTTTTCAAGAATAAATCTAATTCCGCTGCTATGTTGCCCGTAGATTGCTTTTTCTTTTTACGTTTTTGAATGTCTGATCTTCCATCATAATCTTCTTTAACATTTTTTTTTATATCCTTTTGTTGGGTTGATGGATCTGATCCAGGATTCCCTTGTTTTTGTGTATCTGATCCAATATTTTCTTGGGCTGGCTTCTTTTTTTCTTCTTTATTTTTTAATTCAAGAGATTTTTTTTGATTAGATTTAGATAATATAGGAAGATCCTTTTTTTCCTTTCCATTAATATTTTGTTTTTCACTAACGTTCTCATTTCCATTAAAATTTAAAAGAAGTAAATTAATTGGTATGGTCCACGGTTGAATCTTATAGGCATTATAAAATGACACAAATTCCGGGAAAAACCAAAGTTCTAGGTTAGATATAGGACAATTTAGTATTTCTTCATTCATTGCCATCCAGTCAAAAGAAGTTTTTGTTTGTTTGGCTGGGTTGATTTGTTTATGAATTGCGATAGAAAAAAGATCTTTTTTATCAATTATTTGATAATAATTAGTCTGAGTCTTAGTTTTTTTATTAACGTTGGCCCCGATATCCATATTGGTCCAGTACTCAATATCAATTTTTGTTCTAAGACAAAAATTAAAAATTTTCCAATCAAAATATTTTCTATCCAGATTTTTTTCCGTATCAGAGTCTTCTCTTAGATAATTATTAAGAGATATATCTCCCGACATAAAAAAGAGTTTAGGATTATATGTACTGTAATTATACGTGTTGTAATTATAGAGAAACTCTTTGGCCTCGTTTACTTGTAACGGCGATCTATAAATATATGAGTCCTTCTTATCTTCATAATGAATATATTTATGTGATAAACGATCATATTTATCATATTTATAGTTTTTAAATTTATCTTTTTGATTCAACTCTACTGCATAATTATTTTGTTTCTCGTAATGAATTAATTGGTCTTTTTCATATAAATCCGAATAAGTTGAGTTTTTAGTTTGAACCATACATCTTTGATGGATTCTATTTCGCCATTTTTGCGGTACTAATCGAGACCATCGAGTCTGAGAAAAATCGTATTGATAGTGATAACGGCCTCTTAACCAGTTTTTCCATTCATTCATTCTAAAATTGCGAAGTTTCTTATGTCCTGATTCCGAATGAAATATTCCCTGTGTTCCAAAGGAATCCTTTATTCTATCCTTAAGAAAAAGAAGTGTTCCGCGATATTGAAGTACAGATCTCAAGTGATACTTGTTAAAAACTTGGGTTTGTGATAATTTGTAAAATACATATGCCTGTGACAAGGAGTCAAGGTCACAAAAAATTTGTGAATTATTATTACTATTATTAATATTAGAAAGTGACTTTTTTATAGTCGAAATAAAATGAATTGTATTTGGATTTGTTTCATCAATTCCCTTTTTATTTGTTTCATCGTTGGAACTATTTTTATAAAATAGTTTGTTTTTTGCTTCAAGAAAAAGTTTGACTTTGATTCTGAGACTATTTATGATACAAAAAAGGATATCTGTGTATATCCTTTCAATAAAAAATTTCAAAAAATAGTAACATTTGCGTATTAATCGGTTACTTCTTCTTTTTAATTTCTGCCAAATTTTTTTCAGCGATTCTAATCCCTTATCATCACAACCTATTTTGTTAGGATTAATGTTTCTATCAGGAGTTAGAAATAATTTTTTCTTGTCTTTTGTGATTTTTTCGATTTGATTTCTGATTGTACTTGTCCTATCAACCACATCTTTTATTTTTTTTGCTGTCAATGAATAATTTATCCAATCCAGGGATCTAATTCGAATGGGAGATTCGTGAATAATCTGATTACTTTTAATATTTATATAATATTTTTGATTTGTATTTATACTTGATTCATCTATTTCCCTCAAACCAAATAATGGAATTGGACTTACTTTTGCTTTTGCAAGTTCTTTCATTATTCTTTTTATAAATAGAAATATTTTGATAACCCATCGTGTTTTTTCTTTTGAAACCCTTATAAACCATTTTGTTCTTTCTTTTAAAATTCTTAGAGCTATAAAACATTTCTTTTTCATTTTTATAATGTTTTTTTCAATTTCTTTCCAGATGGGTTCAAAAAAGGAAGGTCGTTTTCGGGGAGAACCAAACGGTAGTTCAGCTTCCATTCCCCAAACCGTTAAAAAACAAAAATTCTCTGGTTTTCCTTTCTTTTTCATTGGATCTCTATGATCGAATTGTACTTTAGATCTGTGCCAAGGTTTCAGACAGAAAGGAAATAGGATCTTTATCTGAATACCGTCGGTTAACCAATTTTTCGGAAATTCTTTTTCTGACAATTGAACACCATTATAAGTGCATTTAACATGCATTTCTTTATTCCACGCTTTCAAATCCTCGTGCCACTCGGGGAATTGAAATAATAACATACGCCCAATATTTTTGGCTATTATCAACGAGGGCAATACTATATATTTTCTAAGAATCGATTGGGTTACTAACATATAACCCCTTATTGCTTGAGCAAATATAATAGTATCCCAAGTTTCTGATATTCTTATCCGTTCATTCTCCTGTCTTTTCTCCTCCCTCTTTTTCTCTTTTTCTTTTGTATCTTCTTCTTCAGAATTCGAAATTTTGAATTCTGCGTCTTTCCCCATCCAATTTCTGAAAAAATATTTCAGCGTTCCGGAGATATCAAAAGAAAAAAAAAAAGTTTTGTCTACTCTGTCCAAAAAAAGTGGGGAACGCACTGTTGCTTGAAACAGTTCCCAAGTAACTGTTTTACGTCTCTGAGCGCGCATGGATCCTTTGATTAGATCTCGACGAAAATCTGGTTGTTGCGAATAACGCGTCAAGGCCACTTCGTCTGATTGATCTTGGTTACTAGTATTCTCATTCTCGGTAGTACTAGTAGTCTCGGTGGTACTAGTATTCTTGGTAGTACTAGTATTCTTGGTAGTACTAGTAGTCTCGGTAGTACTAGTAGTCTCGGCAGTACTAGTAGTCTCGGTAGTACTAGTAGGAGTATTCTGATTCTTCTCGTTATCAGTAAAAATTACTACACGTTTTGCTTTTCGTGAACGAATACCGTGATCTGGTTTTGACTCTTCGTCATTTTCTATCTCCTCTTCTTCTAAATCGTCGGTTAATTTGTATAACCATCGAGGAACCGTTTTTTTGATTTCATTTATTTCAAGAGATTCTTCTATATCTATAATTGTTTGATCGTTAGGATACGTTGTAGCTGCATCGAAGAAATTTTTCGATTGATTTTCGGAATAAAATTTTCCCTGTGAGGAAGGGCTTTTTAAATTCAAATTAGGCATTGGCTCCTCTGCAAATTCTTTTTCAAATTCTCGGCAATCAGTATCAAGGATACCTTGATACTTAT